TACCAGAAATTCAATGCGTAATCTCAGCATTCAATGTGTATTCCTGAATAATCTAATTTTTCAATTATTCAACCATTTCATTTTACCAAGTTCAACGTTAGCCAGATTAGTCAACATTTATATGTTTCGATGCAACAACAAGATGTTATTTGTAACAAGTAGTTTTGTTGGTTGGTTAATTGGTCACATTTTATTCATGAAATGGGTTGGATTGGTATTATTCTGGATACGGCAAAATCATTCTATTCGATCTAATAAGTACCTTGTGTCAGAATTGAGAAATTCTATGGCTCGAATCTTTAGTATTCTCTTATTTATCACCTGTGTCTACTATTTAGGCAGAATGCCGTTGCCTATTGTCACTAAGAAACTGAAAGAAACCTCAGAAACGGAAGAAAGGGGAGAAAGTGAGGAAGAAAGCGATGTAGAAACAACTTCCGAAACGAAGGAGACTAAACAGGAACAAGAGGGATCCACCGAAGAAGACCCTTCCCTTTGTTCGGAAGAAAAGGAGGATCCGGACAAAATAGATGAAACGGAAGAGATCCGAGTGAATGGAAAGGAAAAAACAAAGGATGAATTCCACTTTCACTTTAAAGAGACATGCTATAAAGATAGCCCAGTTCACGAAGATTCTTATCTTGATACCTATCAAGGTAATTGGGAATTGGGAAGACTTAAAGAAGAGAAAAATACTTTTTTCTGGTTTGAAAAACCTTTTCTTACTTTTCTTCTTTTCGATTATAAACGATGGAATCGCCCATGTCGGTATATAAAAAATAATCAATTTGAAAATGCTGTACGAAATGAAATGGCACAATATTTTTTTTATACATGTCCAAGTGATGGAAAACAAATAATATCTTTTACATATCCACCTAGTTTATCGACTTTTTCGGAAATGATAGAACGAAAAATGTCTTTGTACACGACAGAAAAATTATCCCATGTGGATCAGTATCATTATTGGGTTTATACCAATGAGCAAAAAAAGTACAACTTGAACAATGAATTAATAAGTCGAACAAAAGCTCTAGAAAAAGAAAAGGGATTTCTTGCTCTAGATATGCTCGAAAAAAGGACCAGATTATGCAATGATGAAAACGAACAAAAATACTTGCCCAAAACGTATGACCCCTTTTTGAGGGGACCATATCGTGGAACAATAAAAAAATTCTATTCACATATGATCATGAATGATTTAATCACTTCTACAGATACGGAGGATTCCATAGAAATCAATTGGATAAATAAGATTTATGGGCTACTTCCTAATAATTCTAATTATTCCAGAAAATTTGAACATCAAAAGAATCCGCCTGATAGGGAATCATTACTGAATTATATTGGTAATTCCTTAACCTCAATCAAAGAATTTCCTTTTGAGCCTGCACCCATTTTGCATTTTAAAAAATATTCTTTATTGAGAGAGCAAACAAGAATTGATTTTGAAAATCAAACAAAAGCTTTAAAATGGGTATTCGATGTAATTACAACTGATCCAAACGATCAAACAATAATTAGAAATAAATCTATTGGAATAGAAGAAATCCATAAAAGGGTTCCTCGGTGGTCATACAAATTAACTGATGATTTGGAAGAACAGGAGGAAGAAAATGAGGAAGAATCTAAGGAAGATCATGAAATTCGTTCAAGAAAAGCCAAACGCGTAGTAATTTATACTGATAACAATCAGAATACCAACCCTATTACAACTACAAATAATACTAATAATAGTGATCAAGCAGAAGAGGTGGCTTTGATACGTTACTCGCAACAATCGGATTTTCGTCGGGATATAATCAAAGGATCCATGCGTGCTCAAAGACGTAAAACGGTTATTTGGGAAATGTTTCAAGCAAATGTGCATTCTCCGCTTTTTTTGGATCGAATAGACAAAACATTTTTTTTTTCTTCTTTTTATATCTCTGAAATGATGAATCTCATTTTTAGGAATTTATTTTATTATAAATAAAAAAATAAATAAAAATATTGATACATAAGATAAATACAAGAATAGATAAGACGAGATTCGCCCACCTCCCATATATTTAATCCCTTCCCCTATAAAAAAACTTGCAACACCAACACCATTTGTAATTCCATCAATTATACGTCTATCAAAAAACTGAGTTAGTTTGGTTAATCCTCTTATCCCCACGGTAAAAACTCTAGTATAAAAAATATCTATGTAACCACGATTATATGACCAATTGTATATCACATTTTTTATTCGGTCCACAAGAATTCTTTTAGGACCCCCTTTTAAAAATGAATTGATTAAATCCAAATTCTGGAAAAATGAATAAGCGGATCCGTATAAAATATATGCTATGAATAGTCCGAAAATTGCTATACTTACCGAAAAAATTGCATTTGTAAAAAATTCATCCAAATTTACAGAATAATTAGAACTTGAATGTAAAAGATTTGTTGATGGGGTTAACCATTTCGATAATATATCAAAATCTATTACTCCTTGATCAAAAGAAATTCCTATTGATCCAACCAACAAAGTAAATAGTACTAATACAAGAAGAGGAAATAGCATAGTATTGTCCGATTCGTGAGGATACATGGAAGTGTATTTATTTCCAAAGTAAGTACTAAAGTATCGTATCCTATTTCTTACATTATTATCAATTTTGGATCTTTCTTTTGCAAAAAAAGAAACCTTTTTATTCATTGTTGATAAAAGTAAATTTGGATTGACTCCTCTTGGAGTTCCTTTTCCCCATAGAGATATGGAATAGAACGAACCATTTTTCGTGCTACTGTAATTTTTAAAATGAACGCGGAAATACCCATCAAAGGTAAGTAAATATACCCGAAACATATAAAATGCGGTTAATCCTGCTGTGAAATAAGCTATTACTGCGAAAATTGGTGAATACAACCAACTATCATTAAGAATGTCATCTTTGGACCAAAAACAAGCAAGAGGTGGAATACCACAAAGAGAAAGTGTACCCAATAAAAAAGTAGTTCTTGTAATTGGAACATATCTTGTTAAACCACCCATAAGAACCATATTCTGACTTTTATCTGGTGAATATCCAACAATAGGTTCCATTGAATGAATAATAGATCCGGATCCCAAAAACAATAAAGCTTTTGAATAGGCATGAGTGATCAAATGGAATAAAGCAGCTCGATAAGAACCTATACCTAGAGCTAACATAATATAACCCAATTGAGACATTGTGGAATAGGCTAAGCTTTTTTTAATGTCTCTTTGAGCAAGGGCCAAAGTAGCCCCTAATAATAGTGTTATTACACCTATTAAAGAAATGAAATTCATTATATAAGGTATGACTATGAAAAGAGGAAGAAGCCGAGCTACAAGAAAAATTCCTGCTGCTACCATAGTAGCAGCGTGTATAAGAGCCGAAATAGGAGTGGGTCCTTCCATAGCATCAGGTAACCATACGTGAAGGGGGAATTGTGCGGATTTAGCAACTGCACCGACGAATAATAAAGAAGCACACAAGGTAGCAAATAAAGAATTGACCCCATTATTTTGGATTAAGTTATTAGTTATTTCGAGCAAATACCGAAATTCTAAACTACCTGTTATCCAATAAAAACCTAAGATTCCTAACAATAAACCAAAATCCCCTACACGATTAGTTACAAAAGCTTTTTGACAAGCACTTGCTGCAATTGGTCGTGTGAACCAAAACCCTATTAATAAATAAGAACACATTCCCACAAGTTCCCAAAAAATATAAATTTGTATCAAATTTGAACTAGTAACTAATCCCAGCATAGAAGTATTAAAAAAACTCATATAAGCAAAAAATCTCAAATATCCTTGATCGTGATACATATACTTGTCACTATAAATAAGAACCATGATTCCAACAGTAGTAATTAGTATTGACATAATAGAAGTAAGTGGATCGATCAAGTATCCAAACTCTAAGGAAAAATCATTATTGATGGTCCAAGACCATAGATATTGATAGATAAAACTTCCATTTATTTGTTGAATAGACAGATTGGCTGAAAACACCATAGCTATACTTAAGAGTAAAACACTAGGAAAAGCCCACATGCGACGAATATTTTTTGTTGCTGTCGGAATAAGTAGAAGTCCAAATCCTATTGACATAGTAACTGGAAGTGGAAGAAAAGGTATTATCCACGCATATTGATATGTATGTTCCAT